CTTCTTCTGGGTGGCCCAATAATAGGCCCAATAATATATAATAATTATATTGGGTAAGAATTGGGAATTATAGAATCTATTTTCTAGCGGTCAAATATTCTGTAGAACCAAACCTTTTTGATACTAACGGAATCTTACTAGAATTCTTTTTTTTTTGAATTGGATTAAATGAAAATGAAATTCATAGTAAAAAAAAATATGAATATCAAATTAGAACTATTCAAAAAAAAAAAAAGAAATCGAAATATTCAATTTCATTAATCTAAGAAATATGGAAAAAATGCAGAAGCGTTCATATATTTGACATAAATTCATTCTTCATCTAGAAAGAGCATATCTCCGTACGCCTATATAAATTAGGTAGGATCATTAAGACCACTAATAAATATGTATCTATTCCCCCAATTTGTGGGGGGAAATATGGGAATAGATACTCATACATTGGGAATAGATACTCATACATAATGAGTTGCCGGGAACCAGATTTGAACTGGTGACACGAGGATTTTCAGTCCTCTGCTCTACCGGCTGAGCTATCCCGACCATTCTTGACGCACCATCCTAATTTTAAGAAATTACTTGAGTCTATGTCAACTAAATCAAAAAAGGGCCATAAAAATGAGGGAATTTAATTGGCTTTTGGGGATAGAGGGACTTGAACCCTCACGATTTCTAAAGTCGACGGATTTTCCTCTTACTAAAAATTTCATTGATGTCGGTATTGACATGTAGAATGGGACTCTATCTTTATTCTCGTCTGATTAATCAGTTATTCAAAAGATCCATCAGATTATGGTGGAGTGACTGATTTGAGCAATGAATATTCAGTCATTTTTTCTTCCAGTTGTAATTGATTTGATTCTAATGTTTCAATTGTGATAGAATCCAAATATTTACAAATAGAAGTTAGAAATCTTCATTAATCAATTGAATGTTGTCAACTCCATTTGTTAGAACAGCTTCCATTGAGTCTCTGCACCTATCCTTTTTTGATTTTCACTTTCTGAACTTTTATTTGTTTTCGGAAAGAAGGATTTGGCTCAGGATTGCCCATTTTGAATTCCAGGGTTTCTCTGAATTTGAAAGTTTTCACTTGGTAAGTTTCCATACCAAGGCTCAATCCAATTAAGTCCGTAGCGTCTACCAATTTCGCCATATCCCCCGTTTTTTCTTTGAGATTGATATCATATCGCATTAGGATGTTTTTTCATTTATATTATGAGAATTATATGCTATGCTGGAACTGTTGAATTTATTCGAAACCTACTCCCATATTGGGTTGGGAAAAATTTCCTTCTATTTGTTTTTTTGATTTTCTTTCATCTATATCAGATACCCATATTTAGTCGAATCAGAAATGATTCTATTATCTCTGTATTCGCAATTCAATATACAGAGATATATACTACATATATCTCTATTTTAGATGTCCCCCCCTTCTATTCTTTTTTGATAGAATTTAGAATACTCTAACGTTCTATTCTTTTTTTCCTTCGAGCAGACAGATACAGACCTTATAATAACAAAACGAAAATAATAAAAATCTATTTCTTAATTTAGAATTCGATATTCAGTTAGAAATTCAATAGAAAGATCTAATTTTTAATTACTTATCCAATCCAATTTCTTTGGATAATCCATCCAATTTTTTCGAATTCGAATGGATATGTATAAATCGATATGGATATATTATATGTATAAAATACATTCTACATATTTTATCTTAATGCATAATCATTTTTGAATATAAATAACTGTAATCTAATTAGTCATTATTGAATTTAAAATTCAAAAAAAAGAAGAATCTTAAGAAAGAATATTTAATATATCTTAAAATATTTATTTATATTGAAGAGTATATTCTATATACTCTTTACTATTTTCTATATATATATATATATATTTGAATATAGATAGAATGAAATAGAAGGTATTCTAGAATATTCAAATATATCTAAAGAATATATACATAGAAAGAATCTTCCTATATAATTCCATTCTACTTTTATTTAATAATTCAAATTATATAAAATAAATAAAAATAATAAATAAGGATCGGGATAATAAATATGAATTATTTATAATCGAAATAGATAAAATATAATAAATAATAGAAATTTGAAGAATCGAAAATATTCAAAAATGGGATTCAAAACTAAAAAAAAAGAGAATCTTACTATATGAATGAAAATTCTTGTTTATCCAATTCTTTTTTTATGGATCAAAAAATATTTGATAAATTATTAATTATTAGATAAATGGATAAAAAGAGTATTCTAGGTAACTGGTAATTCAAAAAATTTTTATTCGTATTTTAAAATTATTCCGATTTTTATCATATGTGATATACTAGAATATCAAATAAATATGGGATATTCTATATTTTTTTGTATGTTTGTATTTATTTGATTATGTTATGATAGAGTAATTGTGTTATGAAGAGCTAATATTAAATAGTTAATAACTAGGATCCCAGTAGTTTAGGAAAGAATTCTGATAAATAAATGCACAATTTGTGTTCTGAGAGCCCGCTTAGCTCAGAGGTTAGAGCATCGCATTTGTAATGCGAGGGTCATCGGTTCGATTCCGATAGCCGGCTTTTTTCTCTATTTTTTTTTCATTTTTGACATAAGGGAGAATCTCTTTTTATATTAGGAAAATAAATAGATATAGAATAGAATTCAATTCGGATACTGATAGAATCTTTCCAATTCTTCTTTGTACTACATTAGTACAATACTTTAAGTAGATTTCACTTCATTTATTAGAATATAATATTTGTCATTTAGTTTAGTTTTTATTTTTCTTTATGAGATTTTCCATTTTAAAAAGGAGTGTTTATGTCACGTTACAGAGGGCCTCGTTTCAAAAAAATACGCCGTCTGGGGGCTTTACCAGGACTAACCAGAAAAGAGCTTCCAGTTAGAAGAGTTCGAAGAGAACAATCGCTCTCCAGTAAAAAATCTCAATATCGTATTCGTTTAGAAGAAAAACAAAAATTGCGTTTTCATTATGGTCTTACAGAACGACAATTGCTTAAATACGTTCGTATCGCTGGAAAAGTGCAAGGGTCAACCGGTCAGGTTTTACTCCAATTATTAGAAATGCGTTTGGATAACATACTTTTTCGATTGGGTATGGCTGCGACTATTCCTCAAGCCCGTCAATTAGTTAACCACAGACATGTTTTAGTTAATGGTCGTATAGTAGATATACCAAGTTATCGTTGTAAACCTGAAGATATTATTACAGCCAAGGATGAACAAAAATCGAGAACTCTAATTCAAAATTCTCTTAAATCAGCCCCCCGCAAACAATTGCCACCAACCCATTTGACTCTTCATCCAGTCCAATATAAAGGATTAGTCAATCAAATAATACATAGGAGATGGGTTGGTTTGAAAATTAATGAATTGCTGGTTGTAGAATATTATTCTCGTCAGACTTAAACCTCGTTAAAATAACAAGAATTTTGATCCGAGTATTTTTCCCCATTCGTATATAGAAGTGGGTGTAGGAAAATTGTTATTCCTTGCCCACTTTATCCACATAAATAGAATAAGTAAAAAGAAATTGAATAAAAAAGAAATTGAATAAAAAAGAAATTGAATAAATTTGAACTTTTAAGGAGACTTTAATTATGCCACTCGAAAATCCCACAAATATACTAAAATTCATTCAAGAAATTGAATAAATTTGAACTTTTAAGGAGACTTTAATTATGCCACTCGAAAATCCCACAAATATACTAAAATTCATTCAAAAAAAGAAGAATGATGTGACTATTTTTATACAAAAACATAAAAAGGTCATTATACTTATATTGAATGTCATTATACTTATATTGAATATTGCTTTGACTCTATACGTGTCCTTTTATATCGGAGGCTTATTAGTATTACTATTTTTATACATATACATAAAAAGGTCACTATAGTTATATTGCATGTTGCTTTGACTCTATCCGTGTCCTATTATATCGGCGGCCTATTAGTATTTTGGAGAAAATTAGACCTTGACGTAACAGATACGGCGGCCCTTCTGGGGGCAGGGGAAATTTTGGTACTGGTTTTCTATATTACAGAAAGAAATTAGGAATAGAGAATGCATATCAAAGTTGCAATAATGTTATCTATTATTATTTCAAACATTGAGGTCAGTAACATTGATGAACTTGGTAAGGGTGCGGAAAGAGAGGGATTCGAACCCTCGGTAAACAAAAAGCCTACATAGCAGTTCCAATGCTACGCCTTGAACCACTCGGCCATCTCTCCTACATAATGATTATGTCCCTAAACCGAGTGAATAGTGAGGCATTTATATCCCATTTGCGTAGGCGCACACAATACAATCAATTGAAACTAAAAAAATAGAAAGAATTTGTTGTTTTTTTTTTTTTTCAAAAAAAAAATCTACTTCAAAGCCTACCGTAGAATAAAGTAATTTGATTAATAAGTCCATTTTTACGTTATTTCGTACTGTATTGTACAATTCCTTTGTTTGGGGAATTATTTTATCACGCGATAAAAAATGAAATTATAGAATGGATTGCTACCTATGACTAGATCTCGGATAAATGGAAATTTTATTGATAAGACCTTTACCATTGTAGCCAATATCTTATTACGAATAATTCCGACAACTTCTGGAGAAAAAGAGGCATTCACTTATTACAGAGATGGTGCGATTTGATTATTCTTTTTTTTTTACGGATCTCAGTCTTAGGAGAAAGATTCTTCAGAGACAAATAAAAAAAAATTGAAAAAAAACCTACGCTTGCTGAAGGTGAAGTTTGGAAATAAAACGATTAATCCCTTCTGTCGTGTATTCCCGATTAATGCAGCCTCAATATGCTTCAATTTTAGGTTTATAGTATTAAGCGAAAGGTTATACCTATATATACCTATGTATGGGGTTAGGTGAATCCTACTCCACTAGTACCAATAGGCGGCATGGGGGAAGAAGCACTACGCTAGGGAATCAACAACAGGAGAAAAATTTGTAAAAAAAGACTTCCTTTCTTATCGGGATCGGGACTAACTAGAATGGTTGGGACAACAAACATCCATCTCGTTCGTATTTTGGTGGATACCCATATAACCATCGAAGACTGTTGAAGTGACTAATTCCGGGAAATTAAGCGGCGTTGAGGACAAATAAATTGTTGAAGTTACGATTTATCCAGTAATAACTTACTAAATGTTAATAAAAGATCCTTTACAGAAAGGTTGGCTAGAGATTTCGTGTAAAAACACTAGTCCCGCTCAGTTGATAATGAGAATATTGCAATCTTTTTTGATTCCATGGATGTTTATCATTATCCACATAAAGGAGGAGCCGTATGAGATGACAATCTCACGTACGGTTCTGGAACGGAGATTCTTTGAACCGAATGACGACCGTAACGGATGTCGGCTCAATCTGAAGGAAATTATGCGGAAGCTTTACAGAATTATTATGAGGCTATGCGACTGGAAATTGATCCCTATGATCGAAGTTATATACTTTATAACATAGGCCTTATCCACACAAGTAACGGAGAACATACAAAAGCTTTGGAATACTATTTTCGGGCACTCGAACGAAACCCTTTCTTACCTCAAGCTTTTAACAATATGGCCGTGATCTGTCATTACGTGCGACTATCTCCACTATAGAAAGAAAAAAGAAAAGAACCTCCACTAATAGTACTAAATACTAGACAAAAAAAATAGAAATAGGCTTTCTACATATATATCGTTCGAAACAACGATTTTTATGAGCTGTAGCAAAGAAAGAAACTTCATAGAAGTCAAAATATGAAGAAATAGAATATATATATGCCTAGATACTTTTTTCTATGGATAAAAGATCTAATTGATAGAGGAAGCACCGTAAAGATCAATTAACAAGGTTTTTGGCCGATACAACAAGAACTGCTTACTTCTATGATGATAGATTCGAAATCAACTTATGTAATAAAGTTGATCCCCTAAGGTTTTGAGCAGCGGTGTAGTATCAGATCCCAAAGATAGTAAGTCTTTTCTTATGAAGAAAAGTCTTTCTCAAAGATTCTATAGAAATAGATATATTCTATATGAAATGATATATGAAATCGAGATAGTTACCTTTGAGAAAATTCAAATAAGAGCGTTAGTGTTAATGTCGATGCTTTATTCTTCAGAAGGTAGGAGAAAAGATAAAACTAAAAACAAAGGATGAAATTGAATTATTAATCCAAATTCAAGTTTTAAACTCATGTAATTAACCTCTTTTCTTGTTATTAACTCCAGAAAAAATGGAAGATCAAAAGAATTGACTGTTGAGCCGTATGAGTCAGGAAACTCTCAAGTACGGTTCTAAGGGAAGGATTTTACTCACCTATTCCGACCGCGGAGAACAGGCCATTCGACAGGGAGATTCTGAAATTGCAGAATCTTGGTTTGATCAAGCTGCTGAATATTGGAAACAAGCTATAGCCCTTACCCCTGGTAATTATATTGAGGCACAGAATTGGTTGAAGATAACAGGGCGTTTTGAATAAGAACAGTCTTTTTATTATTTTCTTTTTTTTATTCTAATTCGAATATTATTGTCTATATTTTATTCTCTAATAGAGAATAAAATATAGAGAGAATCCATTCTATATATTGTTGAATTTTTATAGTTTATTGTCCCCATCAGTCAAATAAAAGGGTCCGTTGAGCGCCTCACTGCTATGTCATAATAGATCCGAACACTTGCCCCGGATTCACTTCCGGATCCTAATTGTTCTAGTGAATAACTCAAGAAAATATAGAATAGATGGGAGATAGAAGAGAAAGATATTCAATAGAAACATTTCTCATAAGTTCACTAATTATGTTTTATGTTGGCGGGTCTCTTTGTATGTGTTGTCCGGAAAGAGGAGGACTCAATGATTATTCGTTCGCCGGAACCAAAAGTCAAAATTTTGGTAGATCCAGAAGTCAAAATTTTGGTAGATAGGGATCCCATAAAAACTTCTTTCGAGCAATGGGCAAAACCTGGTCATTTCTCAAGAACAATAGCTAAGGGACCTGATACTACTACTTGGATCTGGAACCTACATGCTGATGCTCATGATTTCGATAGCCATACTAGTGATTTAGAGGAGATTTCCCGAAAAGTATTTAGTGCTCATTTCGGTCAACTCTCCATTATCTTTCTTTGGCTGAGTGGCATGTATTTCCATGGTGCTCGTTTTTCCAATTATGAAGCATGGCTAAATGATCCTACTCACATTCGACCTAGTGCCCAGGTGGTTTGGCCAATAGTAGGCCAAGAAATATTGAATGGTGATGTAGGGGGAGGTTTCCGGGGAATACAAATAACCTCTGGTTTTTTTCAGATTTGGCGAGCATCTGGAATAACTAGTGAATTACAACTCTATTGTACTGCAATCGGTGCGTTGGTCTTTGCAGCCTTAATGCTTTTTGCTGGTTGGTTTCATTATCACAAAGCTGCTCCAAAATTGGCTTGGTTTCAAGATGTAGAATCCAT